ATTTTATGTAGAATTTAAAGAAGTAGTATTAGATAGATATTGTTTGTTTAAGATTAAGTGATTGGTTAATTAGAATTTAGGGAGAGAAAAAAAATGTTATGTCTGATTAAAGAAGTAAATTGTAAATTTATTAAAGAAAGTTAATTTTCTAACATTAGGGGTATAATTTTTGAAATTTAGAATTATTATATTATAGTTTAAGAAAAATTTTAAATTGCAAGTTTAAAGATATAAGGGGGACTTATTAGTGTATATTATCTGTAGTAAATATTAATTAATTATATGATGTAATAATTATATTTAATTAAATTTTTAAGATTTATAAAATAAATTTATATAGTAAACTTTGAAGGTTTAAGTTTTTTTAACTTAAAATCTTAAATTAGGAATAGGGCGGAGGAGGCAAAGATTCTTAAGTATAACAATATTGAAAGGGGTATATTTTTAAGGGGATAATATTTGATAGATTTAATTTTAGTAGTTAGTATAAATAAAAATAGTGAATTGATTATTATTTTTGTATAGATATAAAGTATAATTAAAGAGCTGAATATTAATAAAATTAAAATTATAAAGAAATTTGAATTATAGAGTAGATAAAAGATTCTATATCATTTTAATAAAAAAAAAGAAAAGGGGGGCATACTTGCTAGATTAAATATGAGGATTAATAAGATTATTTTAAAATTTATATTATTAAAATTATTAAAGTTTATATAAATTTTAAAGTTATGAATTCTGTATGTTAAACTTAAAAGAATTATGGAGTAATAAAAAAAATAAGTTATTCACAATAGATTTTTTAGTCAAATTAATATTAGCATTCATCCTGTTTGATTGATAGATGAGTAAGTTAATAAAATTTTTAAATTGTTAATATTTAATATAAGAAAGGGGGGGATACTTGCACATAAAATTAAAATCATATAAAGAAGTATAAGGGGTATATTTATTAAAGAAATTATATAAAAGGGGGTAACTTTTAATATGGTAATTAAGATAAAAATTAATGGTCAAGTTAAGTATTTAGATAGTAAGGGAAGCCAAAGGTGGAAGGGAGGGACCCTTAATTTTATTATTAAGGCTAATAAAAGGAGTAACCTGGAGAATACACTATTAATTATAAAAAAATTATTTATAATAATGTTATAAATAATTATGAAAGATGCTAGAACTTGAAGAATAAAATAAAAAAAAATTATTTTTTTATTTTTTATTCAGATATTCAGGAGGCATATATATATATAATTAGAGATTTCTATAAAGAATCAAATAAGGATTAAATCAGTAAATAAAAGGGGGGTAATAGAAAATAAAATTAGATTTAGGGTGGTAATATACTTTATAAATAGGTTAAATATTATAATAAATTTATATTTTTATTTAATTTTAAAAATTAATATTTAATAGTTTTTATTATATTTAGGTGTAAGAGGCACAAAAATTTTTGAAATTTTAGGGGATAGTTTAATTCTATTGAATATAAAATCTAAATAATAATAATGAAAGTGAGATTAATTGATGTTTCTCACATAAGTTATTCTATCAAAATAAACCTTGTTTTCAGGCATTTCATTTAAATAAGAGAATAAATTCTATATTTAGAGTATGAATCTAAAAGCTTTTTAATTTAGCTTACTTATTTGTTTGAGAGATATAGACGGAGATTTTTAGTTTATAAAAAATAATTCATTTACAGTGAGTAGAATAATGTTAATAATTAAAAATTTAAAAAATAAAAATTCTTTGGACAATTATAGATGAGAATAAATTTTAAAATGTTGTAGGCAACAAAATAATTTCTTATAAGAGGGGGGTATATTTATGATTTTTATATTAATTTTTATTATAATACATTAATATAATTAGATTATACTAATGTATTATAATAATAAAAATTTAATTATAAAATCATTAATATAATTCATCATTAAAAAATATATCTAATGTATAAAAAATTTTATATAAGAAAATTAAAATTTCATTATATTATATTAATAATATTAAAAAATATTGATTCTTTAAAATTTTAATATATATATAATTAATGATATATATAATATAATTAATGATATATATAATATAATTAATGATATATATAATATAATTAATGATATATATAATATAATTAATGATATATATAATATAATTATAATTAATAATAAAAATATATGTTATATTATAATGATAGAAAATAATTTATAAGGTATAAAATTTTTAGGTATATAATGAAAAATAATAAGAAAAATTTAATTTTTATTTAAAAATTTAGTGTGTAGTAATAAATATAAATAAATTTTTATTAGATTAGTAAATTTAAATAATTTAATTAAATATTAAAAGGTTATAAGTAAATTGATTAAAGATTAAAAAATTAATAAATAGTTAATTATAATAAGAATGATTAAGTTAGTGCCAGCAATCGCGGTTAGACTAATTTTTTAATTTTGATTAAATTTAGTTTAATTAGTAAATATGGGAAAAAGGAATAAAAGAAGGAATATTAATAAATAAAATTTAATTTAGTGAAATATTTAAGTTTTGATAGTTTATAATTACTTTATTTATTGATTATATTTTAAATAGATTATTGTTAGAAATTAGGATTAGATACCCTATTATTTTAGAGTAAATTTTAAATAATTAAAAATTAAATGTTTTATCATTAAATTTAAATAAATTGGCGGCATATTAAATAGTTAGAGGAACTTGTTGAGTAATTGATAGTCCACGAGAGGAAAGACTTAAAAAAATTTTATATATTGTTGTTTAAAAATTAAGTTTGATAATTATAATTAATAAATTTTATTAAAAATTTAAATTCAAATCAAAATGTAGTATTTTTAAGATTTAAATGAGTTACATTAATTTAAAGTAAAGATTAAGTTTAATTTTTAAATATTTAGTTAGATGGTTAGGATTTAATAGTAAAAGTATATAATTTTATATTTTGAAATTAATTTTATTATGTGTACAAATTGCCCGTCATTTTCATAAATTTTAAAGTGGAAGAAGTCGTAACAAAGTAAGTGTATAGGAATATGTATTTAGATTATTATTAACGTTAGTTAGTTAATAAATATTTTTATAAAAAATTTTATTTTTTAGTGTTGGGGATAAATAAATATTATTTTATAAATAATTTGTTTTTGAGAGTGATTATAATTGGTGTGGAGTTATTAAAGTTTTATTTAAAGGAAAGCAAAGATTGTTTAATTAAAAAAATTTAAATAATATAAATGTATTAAAGTTGAGGGTAATGTGAGTGAAGGTCTAGAATAGAGACAGATAATTAGAGAAAGTAAATATTAGTTATTGTACCTTTTGTATTAGGGATTATTTAAATATAAATTTAAAATGATGAATTTTCTCGAAATTTTAAGAGTTAAATATAGTTATGATAGTTAATGTTAAAGAATTATTATAAATAATTATTTAGTGAATATATTTTTGTCAATTAGGGTGATATCTAGTTTTTTTTGAATAAATTTAATTTTGATTTGGTTAAGAATATTAATTATGTATATATAAGGATTATTATTAATTAAATTAAGGTATTTATGGGGTTATCTATAAATAAATATTAAAAGTTTTTATTTTTATTAGTGTATTGGATATTTAAAAGTATTTATAAAATTTGAAATTTTTTGTAAAAATTTAATAATTTATATTATTATATATAATAAGAAAATAATAATTTGTTAATATAGAAGTTTAATAGTTTAAAAAAATGTTTATTTAAATTTGGACAATAAAGTAATAATGATAGTATTAGTAAAAAGTTAAATATTTATAAAGTAGAAATATTAATTTAAGGAATTAGGCAATAATTAATATAATAAATTCACCTGTTTATTAAAAACATGGTTTTTTGAGTATAATTGAAAATTATTTCTGCCCAATGATTATTTTTAATGGCTGCAGTATATTGACTGTACAAAGGTAGCATAATCAATTGCTTTTTAAATGAAAGCTTGTATGAAAGAATTGATGAAATTTATACTGTCTTGGATTAAAGATTTTAATTTAATTATTAAGTAAAAATACTTAAATGTAAGTATGGGACGAGAAGACCCTATAGAATTTTATATAGTTATGATTATTTATTGTGTTTAATAATTAGAATATTTTAATTATATTTAGTTGGGAGGATTGGTAAATTTATTTAACTTTATTTGTTAATTTAATATAAATTAATAGTTAGGAATTTTTGATTGATTATTAAAATTTTATCAGAATTAATTACCTTAGGGATAACAGCGTAATATTTTTGGAGAGATCTTATTGATAAAAATGTTTGCGACCTCGATGTTGAATTAAGATAAAAATTAAATGTAGATATTTAATATTTAAGTCTGTTCGACTTTTAAAATCTTACATGATTTGAGTTTAGATCGGTGTGAGCCAGATCGGTTTCTATCTATATTAGAGTTTGAGAATATTTGTACGAAAGGACTATATTTTTTGAATAATTTATATACATTTTAATTTTAGGTAAATATATAGTTGTTTATTATTACTTTGACAGAATAGTGTATTAAATTTAGAATTTAAAGATATATATGGTTAAGTATATAAGTAATTATAATAAATTATTTTATAATATTAAGTTTAAATATTATTAGGTACTTGATAATTTTATTAGTTGTGTTGATAGGAGTTGCTTTTTTAACTTTATTAGAACGAAAAATTTTAGGGTATGTTCAAATTCGGAAGGGTCCAAATAAAGTGGGGTTAGGCGGTATCTTTCAACCTTTTAGGGATGCGGTAAAGTTATTTACGAAAGAAATGTTTTTAGTATATAAGTCTAGTTATTATATTTATTATTTAAGAACCGTTGTTTTATTTTTTTTAATATTATGTAGGTGAGTAGTATATTTGTTTATTACTAATATTTATTTTATAAATTATTCTATTTTATTTTTTATTGTTGTTTTGACATTAATAGGATATATATTTTTATTAATGGGGTGATCTTCTAATTCTATTTATTCATTAGTGGGATCTTTACGTGTTCTTGCTCAAATTCTTTCGTATGAGGTGAGTTTTATTATAATTTTGTTAGTTATGATGATTTTAGGGGAAAGGGCAGAGTTTACAAATTTAGTAAAATGGCAAGTTTATTTGTGATTTTTGGTTTTATTATTTCCTTTATTTATAGTTTTTTTTATTAGAGTTTTAGCGGAGCTAAATCGGAGTCCCATAGATTTTATTGAGGGGGAGTCAGAGTTAGTTTCAGGGTTTAATGTGGAGTATTTTAGTGGTGGATTTGCATTAATTTTTATAGCTGAATATGGAATGATTGTTTTTTTTAGATATGTAATTTTATTAATATTTACAAATATAATAATTATATATTCTTTGTGATTAATTGTTTATATTAATGTGATCGGGGGGTTAGTAATTTTTATACGGGGCTTATTACCTCGTATACGATATGATGAATTAATATATTTGTGTTGAAAGATTATTTTACCTTTTGTTTTAAATTATATATTTATGATTATAGGATTAAAGTTTTTTTTATTTTTATATTATTAATTATGAAAAATTAATAGAAAATTTAATTTCTTTAATATGTTTTCAAAACATAGACTTTGACAAGATCATTAATTTTATTTATTTATTGTTTATAATAATTAATTTTCATATTTTATTTATAGGGGTTAGAAGGATAAAAAAGATAAAATAATTTAGAGATAAGATTTGGCTGATATAGATGTATGGGGATTCAATTACTTGTGCGCCTGCTCAAGTAAGAAGAATAAAGTTGTTTAAAAATATTCAAAATAAAATTTGAGTTATAGGGTAAAATTTTATAGATAGAGTTTGAAGTTTTATTAAGGGAAGGGTATAGAGAATTAGGATGGATCTGAGTAAGGCGATTACCCCCCCAAGTTTATTTGGGATTGAACGTAAAATAGCGTAGGCAAATAAGAAGTATCATTCAGGTTGAATATGGATTGGTGTGATTATGGGGTTTGCGGGGGTGAAATTATCAGGATCTCCAAAAATGTAGGGGTATTGAAGAATAATAATTAGGAAGATTCTTTGAAAAAGTAAAAACCCTAAAATATCTTTAAAGGAGAAGTAAATATGGAATGGAATTTTATTTAGATTTCTATTGGTTCCTAAAGGATTTGAGGATCCAGTATGATGAAGGAAATATAAGTGTAAAATTACTAGAAGTAAGATAATAAAGGGTAAGATAAAATGTAAAGAAAAAAATCGATTTAATGTAGCATTGTTGATAGAGAATCCACCTCAAATTCACATAACAATTATATTTCCGATGTAAGGGATTGTTGATACGAGGTTAGTGATTACTGTAGCTCCTCAAAATGATATTTGTCCTCAGGGTAGAACATATCCTAAGAAAGCGGTGGCTATTGAGATGAGGAAAATACTGACCCCAATTAATCAAGTATGTGTAAGGGTAAATGAGCTGTAATAAATGTTGCGGCTTATGTGAGTATATATAGTAATGAAAAAAAAAGAAGCTCCGTTTATGTGAATGTTGTGTATTAATCATCCATTATTAATATTTTGTATAATATGAATTATTCTTGAAAAGGCTAATTGAGTATTAGGGCAGTAGTGAATAGAAAGAAAAAATCCTCTTAAAATTTGAATAATTAGGAATAGGCCTAATAATGAACCGTAGTTTCATCAGTAAGAGATATTTACTGGTGTGGGTAATTTTAGTAGTGATTTTTTAATAATTAAGATTAAGTTATTCATATGAGGAGATTTTACGAAGAGCAAGATTTTTTAATGAACAAATTTTAATAATTGAGAAGAGGGCTAGTAGTAAGTAAAATATTGTTAAGATTGTGATATTATTAAGGGGATATATATAAATTTTTATAATGTTAATAAATGAAGGGGAGTTGATATTTATGAGAGGTGTAGAATCTATAAATTTTTGGGAGGGATTTAATAAATTTAGGTTGATTGGTAGATTTATTGAAATTAGGTAGATAAATAAAATTATATTTATTAATATTGAGGAGGATAGAAAGAATCTAAAATTATAGGAGTATTGTTCATTTATAATTAGTCTTGAAAAATATAAGAAAATGACAAATAAGCCTCTGATTATTATTAGAAATATTAAAATAGAAAAGAGATAATTATTTCTTCATATGGATATAAGTATGATAATTGCTAGGGTATATATAAGGAGAATTAGTATTATAGTGATTGGGTGGGTATAATTACTTACTAGAAGTAAAAGAGTTAGGAATATAATTATAATGAATAAATTTATTAAAAATTTAGAGTTTATCATAATTGTATATATGGGTATAATATAATAAGTTTAATAATTTAATAAACAAAATGTAGTTTAGAGAGAATATTAATTTTGGAGATTAAAGGTATAATGATAATTGTTTTTTTGATTGTTTTAAAATTTTATTTTATCTTTAATTTACAAAATTAATATTTTATTTAAACTATAAAACTTGTTTAAGAACGGGGGGATGGGGCAGAAAGATTAATAATAATTTAATATTGTTATTTAAAAATATTTTTTGATATTTTAATTTATATTTATTTAACTATTATTTTTTTTATTTTATTAATATTTAAATATAAATATATGTTGGTAATGTTAATTTTGATTGAATTTTTAGTTATTAATGTTTCTTTTATTATATATTTAGTATATATATATTTAAGTCTTGAGGTTTATTTAGTATATTATTTAGTGTTTAGAGTTTGTGAGGCTGTATTAGGATTAGGGTTGTTAGTTATTATTGTACGATTTTATGGGATAGAGATATATTTTTCTTTTAATATAAGGAAATTTTATGATAAAATTTATTTTTATATTTTTATTTATAATTTTTATAATAGTGGGAAATAAATTAGTTAGATTTTATTTTAATTTATGTTATTTTATAAGATTTATAGTGGTAGGTATATATATATATAAGGATATTTTATGGGGGGCGATGTCAGGGGGTTTTGGGATTGATTATTATTCTATTTGATTGATAATTTTGAGTATTTGAATTTTAGGGTTGATAATGATATGTATGGGAGATACTGTAGATATTATTAAAATGTTGGTATTTTTAATATTATTAGTAATTCTTGTGATATTTTTTATTTCTTTAGATTTATTTTGATTTTATTTTATATTTGAAGTTAGATTAATTCCGACTTTTTTTTTAATTATTTATTGGGGGAGAAATGTTGAACGATTGGGGGCTTCTTTTTATTTGATATTATATATAATAATGATTTCTTTTCCTTTTTTAGTTTATGTGTATAAAATTGGGATGTGAGGATTTACCTTTAAGTTTAGTTTAATGGGGTTATTTTTAGAGTATTATAATTTTAGGATTTGAAGATTTTTAATAATTTTTATATCTTTTTTCATTAAGTTGCCTATTTATATATTTCATATTTGGCTTCCTAAGGCGCATGTGGAGGCTCCTGTTTATGGGTCTATGATTTTGGCGGGTGTTTTATTGAAAATAGGAGGGTATGGTTTAATTCGATTTTTTAGTATATTTATTTATGGGAGGGTAAAATTTGGTTATTTAGTATTTAGGGTAAGTTTAATTGGAAGAATCTTTGCGGGGGTAATTTGTTTGGTTCAGATTGATATAAAAAGATTAGTGGCTTATTCTTCTGTTGTTCATATGAATTTTATATTATGTTCATTATTGACTTATTTTAAGTCAGGAGTTGTGGGGAGATATATTATTATACTTTCTCATGGTCTATGTTCTTCTGGAATATTTTATATAGTAAATTTGTATTATGAACGGTCATTTAGGCGATTAATATTTTTAAATAAGGGGATGTTGAGGAAGATGCCTTTAATAGCTTTATTTTGATTTTTATTAAGAATTATTAATTTTTCTTTTCCTTTTTGTATGAATTTTATTAGGGAAATTTTGACTTTAATGGTTTTATTGAATTGGGATAATTTTATTTTGTTAAATTTAATGATGGTATGTTTTATTAGGTCGGCATATTCTTTATATTTATATTCTTACATTCAGCATAATTATTTTAGGTATAGGGAAAATGTTTATAATTTTGGGGTATGCAAGGAGTATTTGGTTTTAATTATTCATGTGTATCCATTGATTTTTTTTATATTAAATTTGGTAGTTTTTATATAATAGAGAATGATGGAGTTATAGATTTAAGTAGTTTAAGAAAAATATTAATTTGTGGAATTAATGTTATAATCCATTTATAGTTATCTTAAATTATATTTATTTATATTTACTTTAATTGAATACTTATTATGTATTTATTTATTTTAAGGTTTAGTTTGATAATATATATTTTAGACATAAGAATTATATTAGAGTGAATGTTTTATTCATTTAATTCATTTAATATTGAATTTTTAGTTTTATTAGATTGGATTTCTTTATTATTTATTAGATTTATTTTTTTAATTTCTTCAATGATTTTATTATATAGAAGTGTTTATATAGAAGAGGAAAAGTATTTAAGTCGTTTTATTTTCATTGTTATATTGTTTGTATTTTCTATAGTTTTAATGATCTTGAGGCCTAACGTTATTAGAATTTTATTTGGTTGAGATGGGTTAGGATTAACTTCTTATTGTTTAGTAATTTACTATCAGCATTTTACGGCCTATAATTCTGGGATAGTTACAGTATTATGTAATCGTGTGGGTGATGTTGGTCTTTTAATGAGGGTAAGTTTATTGATGATAGGGGGGACATGAAATATTTGGGGGGTATCATCTTCAATAACTAGAGTAAGATTATTTATATTGTTATTAGCAGCAATTACAAAAAGAGCACAAATTCCTTTTTCTGTATGGCTGCCTATGGCTATAGCGGCACCAACTCCAGTGTCGGCGTTAGTTCATTCTTCTACTTTGGTAACGGCTGGGGTTTATTTGATAATTCGATTTAATTATTTTTTAGTAAGTAATGTATTAATAGGGGGTCTATTATTCTTTTTAGCGGTATTAACAATATTTATGGCGGGGGTAATGGCTAATGTTGAAAATGATTTAAAAAAAATTATTGCTTTATCAACTTTAAGTCAGTTAGGTTTAATAATAATGATTTTAAGAGTGGGGTTTAAATTTATTGCTTTTTATCATTTGTTAACTCATGCAATTTTTAAGTCTATATTATTTATGTGTGCTGGTATTATTATTCATTTGGCGGGGAATAGGCAAGATATTCGAGTCTTAGGAGGGTTAAAACGGGCGGTTCCTTTTACTATAATAAGATTTTTTATTGCTAATTTGGCTTTATGTGGTACTCCTTTTTTGGCGGGGTTTTATTCTAAAGATTATATTATAGAGTTGATTTATAGAAGAGAGGTAAATGTGGTTTTATTGGTTTTAATTGTGCTTTCATTAATGTTAACTGTTTCTTATTCAGTTCGATTATTTTATTATTTGTTTTTTAAAAATATAAAATTTTATAGGTATAATAATTTTAAAGAGAGAGGGGTAATAAATTTGTCAATAATAATTTTAATAGTTTATAGAATTATTATTGGTGCTGTGTTAAATTGGGTATTTTTTTTTGATTTTTTTGAAATTCAATTAAATTTAATAGTTAAATTATTAACTTTGTTTATATGTTTAATGGGGGTAATTGTTGCTATTAATCTTATGATTTTGAATTTGAGAAAATTTTATAAGTTAAATTATTTTATAGGATTTATATGATTTTTAAATTATTTATATTTATGAGTTTATAATCCTATTAATATTTTAGGGGTAAATATATTTAGAGTTGATAAAACTTGGGTTGAGTTTACTAAAAAAGACTTAGGATATTTAATTAAATATTTTGAAGACATAGCTATGTATAAAATTTTTGTGTTTATTATAATTTTTATTTATAGGAGGGTATTAATTTATTTAACTTTTTAATTATTTAATTTAAATAGCTTATGGGGTAAAGTTTTATATTGAAGATATAAGGAAATTTTAAAAATTTTAAATAAATTTTTTAAAAATTATTTTTATAATGAAAATATAATGTTTTATTTGTAAACTATATTTAAAAGAAGGGGTTTATGGTAGAAGAAATAATATGAAGTATAATTTTCATATTTAATGAATTAGAAGTTCATTTTAGTTTATTTCAACTAGAAGGATTAATTTTCATTAAAATTATTAACAATAATTTACCGCTAATTTTGGTTTTAGTTAATGGGAAAATTCAGATTTTCTCTTAGATTTAGATTAAAATCAATATTTAAGTCGAAATTAAATTGTAAAAATTACTTTAAGAGGGTAAGTGTATAAAGATATAAAGACATATATATTATAATATAATTTTTAAATGCAATTTAAGTGTTATTATTTAACTAATATCCTTAGATTTTCCATTCAATGGATTGTTCTGAATATTCTAAGTATAGACCATAAGTTAGGATGAATAAGAAAAGGATAGAAGTGTAAATTATGAATGCATTAAAAAATTTTATTAGAAAAATTAGAGGGATTAGTATAGCAATCTCAATATCAAAAATTAAAAAAATTAATCTAATTAAAAAGAATTGGGTACTTAAAGGAGGATGGGAGCTTCCCATTGGGTCGAATCCACATTCAAATGGTGAAATTTTTTCACGATCCTGAAAGCTTTTTTTTGAGAGGATAAAATTTAGGGAGATAAGTAATAGTGAGAGGATTATTATTAAAAGGAGGAGTAGGTTAAATAGTATAATTATTTATATTAAATTTATTTAAATATTTTAATTGGAAATTAAATGTAATAATTTATACTATATAAATAAATTATTTTGTGGTTTTTATAGTTTAATTAAAATCTTCATCAATAAATAGATACAAATAAAAATAATCAAACAACGTCTACAAAATGTCAATATCAAGCTGCGGCTTCAAACCCAAAATGGTGGGCCGAGGAAAAATGTAGTTTAGTTATACGTATAAGTGTAAAGACTAAGAATAGAGTCCCAATTATTACATGTAAGCCATGAAATCCTGTTGCGACAAAGAAAGTAGTACCATAGATTGAGTCGGCCATTGTGAAGGGTGCATCATTGTATTCAATTAATTGGAGTATTGTAAAAAATATTCCTAGTAAGATTGTTAAGAAGAGACTTGTTTTCCTTTCTTTCAAGTTATTGGACAATATTGCGTGATGTGATCAAGTAATAGTGGCGCCGGATGAAACGAGAATTACAGTATTTAGTAGGGGGATGTCAAATGGATTAAAGGGCTTAATTCCTTGGGGGGGTCAGAGTATTCCAATTTCTATAGCAGGGGAGAGGGAAGAATGAAAGTAAGCTCAGAAAAAGGAGAAAAAAAAAAGGATTTCTGATACGATGAAAAGAATTATACCCATTCGTATTCCTCTATAGACATTAATGGTGTGTAATCCTTGGAATGTTGCTTCTCGAGTTACGTCTCGTCATCATTGAAAGGCACATAGGATTGTGCACGGTAAAGATAATAAATAAAAATAATTATATTTATGGAATCATATGACGATACAGATTAGGTTATTAAATAGACTAAGTGAAATAATGAGAGGCCAGGGTCTTATTCTGACTAGATGGAAGGGGTGGTGGTAATGAACATTTTTCATATGGTTTTTTATATTAGGCTGTCGTTGAAAGTGATGGGATTATAAAGGTTAAATTATATTTACTATTTGGGTGGTTTATTTATTATATGGGTTTATTTTATTTATACGAGGGGTCAATTATTTTTCTATATTATTGGGATCTATTTATTTATATAGTCCTATTTATCTATATAGATTTATTTTATTTGTATAGACCTTATTGTATCTTATTTATTATGGATCTATCTCTATCTTGTTTTATATGAGTCTATTTTAATTTATGTGGGGTTTAATTTATATATAGACCTACTTTATTTGTATAAATATATTTTATTTACTGGACATTTAATATAGAATTTTTAGGGGGGAATAATTTTTTCATATATATATATTAAATTTCTCTTCTATATAAAGTTGATAAGATAGAGAACACATAAGCTTGAATTAAAGATACTGAGATTTCTAAAATATAGAGAAGAATTTGAGTACTTAGTATGATAAATATCATAAAGAAATTAGTGATGGGAATACCCGATGAGCCTAAGAGGCATAATAGTAGGTGGCCGGCGATCATATTTGCAGTTAGGCGGATTGTGAGGGTGAAAGGTCGGATGATTAGTCTAATTCTTTCAATTAATACTATAAATGGCATAAGAACGTAAGGGGTCCCTTGGGGTGTAAGATGACATAAAAATAAGTTGATATAGTTTAAAATTCTGTATAAGATAATTCTAGTTCAGATTGTTAGAGATAGGGGGACACAAAAGTTTATGTGTCTAGAGGATGTGAAAATATAGGGGAAAAGACCTAAAAAATTATTAAAAAAAATAAAAATTAAGAGACTGATAAAAATTATCAAATTTGAATATGAGTAATTGATAAGAACTTTAAATTCATTATGTAGATAATTTAATCTTAAATTTCAGATTATATTTATCCGAGAGGGGATTAGTCAGTATTGGAATGGGAAAAAAAAGATATATAGGAGTATTCTTAGTCAGTTTAGCCTAAGATAAGGGGAGGTTGATGGGTCAAAAATAGAGAATAGGTTAGATATCATTTAATTTTTAATTTAGTAGTGGCAATATATGACTAGAATTTATCATTTTCAAATTCATTTAATCGTAGAGGATTTAGAAGAGATATTTATATGAGGGGTGAAAATTCACGTGAAGAAGTATAGGAGAACATTAGTTATTAAAAAAAAAGTTAAAAGGATAATTATTATAAGTAATCAATGTATTGGTATTATTTGAGGAATAAAAGAATACTATCCTGTAAGATAATAATTTTAAATTGACAATTTAATGTTAAATAATTTTAACTAATTCTTTCATTAAAAATAGATATTTATTTACTATTATAATTTGATTTAAAAAATCAATACTTTTTCAGTCATTTAATGTCAAATTATTTATTGGGATAGGGTAAATAATAGTCAATTTTTTAAGTTAGAGAAGTTAGTTCTTTCGACTACAATTGGTATGAAGCTATGATTAATACCACAAATTTCTGAACATTGTCCAAAAAATATTCCAGGGCGGTTAATGTAGATAAACGATTGATTTAGACGACCAGGAGTAGAATCTATTTTAATACCTAAAGAAGGGAGAGTTCATGCATGAATAACATCTATAGAGGTAGTAAGGATTCGAATGGGAAAGTTAAAGGGTATGATACATCGGTTATCTACTTCTAGGAGTCGAAATTCATTTGACTGTAGTTCGGGGGTTGGGATTATAAAAGAGTCAAATTCAATATTAGAAAAATCAGAATATTCATATCTTCAATACCATTGATGGCCAATAGTTTTAATTGTGAGTTTATTATTGTGTAGTTCATCAGTTAAGTATAAGATTTTTAAGGAAGGTAGGGCAATAAATATTAAAATAAATATGGGTGCAATTGTTCAGATAATTTCAATTTTATGACCTTGAAGTAAGTATCGGTCAATAAGAAGATTTTTGGAGAGGGATAATATGATAGAAAGAATTATTATTGTGATAAAAATTAATAGGATTATAGTAAAATCGTGGAAAAAAATTATTATGTCATAGGTTGGTGAATTAGAGTTTTGTAGTGTTAGTAATCATGTGTTAATTTTTAATAAAAGATTTTTAGAATCTTTATATAAGGATTTTAAGGCCTTTGCACTGTTCTGCCATATTAAAAAATTGCGGGAATTTCGTTATAACTATGATTTAGAGGGGGGTACGAATTTTGTCATTCTAGAGATGAGTTAAGAAAGAATATATTAATAATTTTACGTTTAGAAGCTAGTGCTTCCCAAATAATGTACATTAAAATAATAAGTCTGATTGTAGAAATTATTGATCCAATTGAAGAGACAATATTTCATCTTAAAAATGTATCTGGGTAGTCTGAGTATCGTCGAGGCATGCCTCTTAAACCAAGGAAATGTTGGGGGAAAAAAGTTAAATTTACTCCAATGAATATTGAGATGAATTGGATATTTAGTATGAAGGTATTAAGAGAGAAGCCTGAGATTAGGGGGAATCAGTGAATGAATCTAGCAATAATAGAAAATACAGCTCCTATAGAAAGTACATAATGGAAGTGAGCAACTACGTAGTAGGTGTCATGAAGGACGATATCAATTGAAGAGTTCGATAATATAATCCCTGTTAGACCTCCTATTGTGAATAAGAAGATAAATCCTATTGATCATCAGAGAGTTGGATTGTAACTAATCTTTATTCCGTGGAGTGTAGAAATTCATCTAAAAATTTTGATGCCAGTAGGGACTGCAATAATTATGGTTGCGGATGTGAAATAAGCTCGGGTATCTACATCTAACCCAATTGTGAATATATGGTGAGCTCATACAATAAATCCTAGGAATCCAATTGCGATTATTGCATAGATTATCCCCAGTGAACCAAAGGTTTCTTTTTTTCCTCTTTCTCTTATAATAATATGGGAAATAAGTCCAAATCCAGGTAGAATTAAAATATAAACTTCTGGGTGACCAAAAAATCAAAATAGATGTTGATATAAAATGGGGTCTCCTCCTCCAGAGGGATCAAAGAAGGAAGTATTTAGGTTACGATCGGTAAGAAGTATAGTAATAGCTCCCGCTAGTACTGGGAGGGAGAGTAGTAGTAGAATAGCTGTGATAAAAATTGATCAGATTAGTAAGGTTAATTTATCTAGGGAGAAATTTTTATGGTGTATATTAAGAATGGTAGTGATAAAATTAATGGCCCCTAGGATAGAGGAGGCACCTGCAATATGGAGGGAGAAGATGGATAGGTCGATAGAGGGCCCTCTATGAAAAATATTAGATGCTAAGGGGGGGTAAATAGTTCATCCGGTCCCTACGCCGGATCTAATAAAACTTCTAAGAAGTAGTAGGGATAGGGATGGGGGGAGTAATCAGAATCTTATATTATTTATTCGGGGGAAGGCTATATCAGGGGATCCTAATATTAATGGTACTAAAAAATTTCCAAATCCTCCGATTATGAAAGGTATAACTATAAAAAAAATTATAATAAAAGCATGTCTTGTTACTAAGGAATTGTAGATTTGATCATTATTAATAAGGTTATTACAGGTCCCTAATTCTAAGCGGATAATCATTCTTATAGAGGATCCAATTATTCCTGCTCAGATTGCAAAAATAAAATATAGGATTCCGATATCTTTATGATTAGTTGAATATAGTCATTTATTCAT